TTGAAAAAAAGCCCAGAAAATCGATAAAATGATTGGATAATTGGTTTATATGAATCCTATTCGGTTGAGACCAAAAATAAAAATGACATTCCCATAAATTTACAAGGTAATATTTCCATTTCTTCATCAGAAGAGGAGTTCCTTTTGAAGACAGAATTGATTTTCCTTGATATCTGAAATAATGCATGAAAGTATCCTTGAACATCCAAAGGACGGTATGAAAATTATTACGAAAAACCACTAAAAAATGTTCTATTTTTCCATAAAAATGTGTTCGATCAAGAAAAGCTCTAGAGGATGTTGATCGTAAATGAGAAGATTGTTTACGGAGAAAAACGAATATGGATTCCGATTCATATACATGAAAATTATATAGGAACAGAAAAAATCTTTGATTCTCTTTTGAAAAAAAGAAATTCATTTTCGTTTTTTGAGTAATAAGAATAGTCCAATTATGATACTCATAGAGAAAGAGTCTCAATAAGTGCAAAAGGGGGGCATCTTGTATCCAACAACGAAGAATTTGGACCAATAGTTCCAGATGGATAGGATGGGGTATTAGGATATCTAATACATGATTTAAATGTGATAATTTATCCTCTAAAAAAGGAAATATGGAATGAATTGATCGTAAATTAATAGATTTGACTATTTCTTTTTTACCTTCTAGGGAAGACACTAATTGCAGTGAGAATGGAATTTCCACAATGACTGCAAACCCTTCTGATATCATTTGAGAATCCAAAATTTTATTATGCCCAACAAATTTATTTTGATTCGAATCATTAGCAAAAAAAATAAAATGCTTCTGTTGATACATTCGAGTAATTAAACGTTTAACAATTAGTAAACTATATTTATTGTCATAACCTAAATTTTCCATAGGCTCATAAGGAATCGATTTATTTACCCCATGATCATGAGCAAGCGTATAAATGTATTCCTGAAAGAGAAGTGGATATAGGAAGTCTCGTTCTCGAGATCTATCTATTTTTAAATATCCTTGTAATTCCTCCATTTAAAATTCGATTTGAACCAAAGCTGGGGATTTCTTGGGCCATCAAATGATACGCTACATAGTACGATACAGTCAAAACAAGGTATCAAGGCATATAGAAAAATATAGATACCTTGGAGATGATTAATCAACGGATTCTCTCTTTTTCCATCCAATTGGGTTTTATTCGTTATACAATACCAACGATGGTTGGAAATCCTTTATTTTTGCAACCCGATCGCTCTTTTGACTTTAGAATAAATTATGTTTCTCAATATACTGTTTCTTCTACACATTCGTCTCCACTCAAGGATATAGTTAATAGTTAGGATTAATAAAAAAGTGGAGAATCCACTTATAAGGTTTGTTCATAACCTTTTCCCGCACCGGGGACTAATATATTTCTAACGTATAATTAGATCGGGTAATTATTCGAATTAAGAACAGAAGCTCGTTGCTTTATTGTTTCCCTATAATTTGAGCTTTTCGGCTCTATCCATTTATTCACTCGATCCAAGCATGAATTAATTTTTTTGTACCGCTCTAAGAATTAAAACTCTAAGAATGCAAACAATATTTTGTACTGATCCCGTAAGGATTAAGTACTCTTATCTTAGAGTTATTCATTTATACGACATGCTGTTTTTTCCATTCATTCCCTCTCAGGATCAGTCGTGGTCTTACAAACTCTACCAATGGTATGGACGAATCCGTTGCTTCATCCAAATGTGTAAAAGATTCTAGCCGCACTTAAAAGCCGAGTACTCTACCGTTGAGTTAGCAACCCAAAAATTTCATTATAACATGTAGATACGATCGAAAAAAAAAAATCTTTTTATATTTTTGTTTATTCAGAAGAGACTTCTTGTGTTGTTGTGTTGTGTCAATCGAATCCACGGAACCCATCACTTACATGAAGTTAAGTAAAAAATAAAAACTTATAGGTCGTGGATAAATAGATCTATTTATCCACGATCAATTATATTTGATCAATACACTATTGTCAATATGAACGCCGAGAAAAGAAAATAAATAAAAAAAAAATCCAATAATAAGGACTTGTGTTGGATTGGCACTTGATAGATAACCTACATAGAGAATAAGAGAGAATAAAAAAAAGTATAGATGTAGAATGTAGAAAAGAAATAAGGAATATGGAGGCTTTCACATTTCTATTCAGAATGCAGCATTGATAATTCAAATAAATCAATATAGGGCGTAAAGTTTTTCTAAGTAACTAATTTCAATATGAAGTTGAGCAAGACATGCATACACTGAACATCCTATTTTATTTTTTAATTAGAAATTATACATTGATCCAAATTCCTATCCTATTAGGATCACAAAAAGATTCTGTATGCCATCGGTACTCGGATTTGGTTTGTGAGAAAGAAAGTCAAAGATATGATTCTTTTCCGAGTCATTATAAATCATAAACAAGGAACTATTAAATAAATAAAAAAATATACTAAATTAAACTAAAGAGAATATTTTTAAAAGAACAAAAAAATCTTTATTATTCTGATAGAATTGGACGGCTCTGGGACGGAAGGATTCGAACCTCCGAGTCGCGGGACCAAAACCCGTTGCCTTACCACTTGGCCACGCCCCATTTAAACTTCTATTCAATACTAATAAACACTAATATAGGTATTGGTTGTTCGTCAATTCCTGCCCAAATATCTATGGAATCCATTAGATTTTTACTAAGATTTGACACGTGTAGTTGTAAAATAAAACTGAATTTATTGATCATTACATATAATTCAATTAAGATATTGTATGAAAGTATGATTCCTTCTATTTTCGTTTGAGAATAGAAGGATTTTTGATTGGGTTAGTCAAAGAAAAAGAAGGATTTTTTGGTCTATTTGAACTTTCTTCATTTTTACCTTATATCGATAACTCAATCAAAATACAATTATCTCCAAGAATAAAACATTTGTTATGCTTAATATCTTTAGTTTGATCTGTATCTATCTTAATTCTATACTTCATTCGAGTCATTTTTTCTTTGCCAAATTGCCCGAGGCTTATGCTTTTTTCAATCCAATCGTAGATGTTATGCCTGTCATACCTTTGTTCTTTTTTCTCTTAGCCTTTGTTTGGCAAGCTGCTGTAAGTTTTCGATGAAATCTTTAATACTGTCCTACAAACAAAACATTCATGATTTATTCAATAAAAAAAAAGATTCTAACAATTAATTGATAAGATCAGATAAATCTTACATTGTGAACCCTCAATTCAAACATGGATTGGATAAGCACGATGAATCTAGATCACCTCACTTCCTCATTCTAATCTTCTACTTCCAGTGAACAAGGACCCTATATAGGGTCCCCACAATATAGGGTCCCTACAATAAAATAACTAATTGTGTTGTGCGCATAAAAGATAATTTTCATACCGAAAGAGCCTGTCTTATTACAAATTAATGAAACTTCCTTTCTTTTATAGAAACCACTTTATTTATTTCTTGGTTTGGTGTCAAAATGGAATATGTGGTATAAAAATGGATAATCTATTCCCTTTTTACCAAAAATGATCTTGGAGATTTTGTAATGCTTACTCTCAAACTCTTCGTTTACACAGTGGTGATATTCTTTGTTTCTCTCTTCATCTTCGGATTCCTATCTAATGATCCAGGACGTAATCCTGGACGTGAAGAATAAAAAATAAGGGATTTTTTCTTGCTTGATTTCTGAATTTTATTATTATTATGATTTTATCTATGTCTAGATATCTAACTATGCTATGATAAAAAAGTGCTCGAGATTTTATTTCGAATTTGAAATAAAATCTCAAGTCATCAGAATAAAGATAAATGGAAAGAGAGGGATTCGAACCCTCGGTACGAATAACTCGTACAACGGATTAGCAATCCGACGCTTTAGTCCACTCAGCCATCTCTCCCAATTAAACAAAGGATAATTACTATGTTACACATGAAGTAAAGAAAAAGTCTTTCTTTTTCTTTCTTTATTCTAGACTATAGAATAAATTATAGATACCAATACAAAAGATAAAAGATACAAATTTTATCTGTTTTTCAGCAATTAAATTAGATTTAGATAACGGGAATACCCGCAAAAAAGAAATTAAATAAAGAATATCTCTTCTTTGATTTCGTATGAAAGCTTCTTTTATTCCCCGGCCTGGATAGGTACTGATCGGGCCATTTATTATTTTGTTCCAATGAATCATACATGAAATTATTCATCTGATTGAAAAACAAAAATACATTGCATCAACAACAATATCGAGGTTTTTTTTTATTCCTATGATATAGGCGATATAGGATATAATATAAGTGCCGTTTCTTAATTATTCATGTTATTTTCCAACCTTTCTTTTCTCGATAAAAAAAAAAAAAATAGAGCTATGGATTCTTGCACAATCTTCAATGGTTCTTTCGTTTCGGACCAGACCTCTAAATAATTCACCCGAGATAGAACTTGTTATTTCAATAGGCTTTCCTTTGCCTATCTCATCAAGTTCTCCCCGAAAAACACGTCAACATTCTAATTTCATTATTTTGTTCCGATCCTATCTTAATTACGTATGATGATCTTGTTCGACAAATGATCCATTCATATACAATAATCACATTGTAGCGGGTATAGTTTAGTGGTAAAAGTGTGATTCGTTCTATTAACAACTTAAATAGTTAAGGGGTCTTTCGGTTTTATTCATATTCCGTTCCGATTAAAAACTTTATTTCTTAGAAAGGATTTCATCCTTTACCTCTCAATAAACGATTTGAGGAAGAATATACATTCTCGTGATTTGTATCCAAAGGTCAATTATTATCTATAATTTTATAAATATAAATTTCCAAAAATTGGATTATGGAATCGCGAAGCATAATATTTTTTTTTTTAATTGGATAAAGACTTCCAATTGAATGAGTATGAGTAAAGAATCCATGGAGGGAGATACACAAAATATTTTTCTAATCGTAACTAGATCTTCAAAATTTTTTTTTTAGAGGAGATTGGAGCAA